GGAATGCGGATTTCTTTTTGTTTTCTTTATTATTGATAGGAATTCTCTTGTTAAGACCCTACTTAACTAATCAATTAAAACCTCAGATTCATACGAGAACCACGACAATTCAATGAAACCTTCAAAGTCCAAAGTTCACTGAGTGAGAACCACTGGATCATCACTTATTCAATAAAAAAAAAATAGCTATAATGACTAAAAACATAAAATACAAAGAAGCATTTGTCCTTTGATCCAAATAATAGTTTAAAAGCAGAAAAATATTTTGATTTATTAAAGAAGATAGAACGGAAAGAAGTCCGGCTACGAGGTCTGAGTATTTAAGTATGAATCATAGTTCGAATACTTTTTGATCTATTTGATCTATTTCGTGCTTCAGATACTCGAATGAATATCCGACGAAGTAAAACCATCTTGATAAAGATGACAGACCCCATTCTCTGTACTATCCATAGGGTCAATTATAACAAGTCACACACTCATATTCCGGAAATATACAATGCAGAAAAAAATTTCGCGGTCGAACTACCAAAGGAGAATAGGCTAAAATTTTTTGACCTACATACTTTACTTTTTTGTATCGAACTAAAAGCTAGGACTTCAAGATTCTTCTCAGTCTAATTCACTGAAATTCCATCCAGTAGAACAGAAGAATTATAAATCTCCAAAATAATAGATAGGAATACCGCAAATAGAGCCATTGCAACACCCATCAAAGGTGTCGTTCCCCACCCAGGAGCTACTTTACCATATTCGGAATTCAATGGTTTCAATAACTTCCCTACAGTAGTTCTTCTTGGACCAGATCTAGAACTATCCTCAACAGTTTGTGTAGCCATAAATCTTATTTTGTATTCATTACGATCTGTTGACTTTGTATACCATTCCGTTGTAAATAAACGATCTTAGCATAGATCCATTGTGGTCTTTCAATTCTATAATAATGGAAACAGCAACCCTAGTCGCCATCTTTATATCTGGGTTACTTGTAAGTTTTACTGGGTATGCTCTATATACTGCCTTTGGGCAACCCTCTCAACAACTAAGAGATCCATTCGAGGAACACGGGGACTAGTTGACGTAATCAGCCTCCAAATATTTGGAGGCTGATTACGTCAATGAAGATAATGAAAAATTATTTCATTTTTTAGTTGAAATTTTAGGTGGTTCCCGAAAAAAAATAGCGAAAAAAATTATCCCTAAAGTCGATACTAAGAGAAATGTATAAACCAATGCTTCCATAAATTTGATCGTGGTTTACAATTATAGCTTTCATACCTGTTTTGTTTATGTTTACTTAGTAGTATCCCTCCGGATAAAAAAAAGAGTCAAAGAAACGGCAGCGATTTAAATCAAGATTCCTACAGTACCCTACCTATTAAATAAAATCGCAAACAGAAACTAGAAGAAAAAAGCAATGTTGCATCAGACTGCTTGTCTTTTTGTAGTTGGATCTCCAAGTTTTTGGAATGCCCCAAATTCCACTTGAGCATCCAAATCTGGATCAATACCAGCAAAAACATCTCTGAAGAGAGTTCGAGCACCATGCCAAATGTGTCCAAAGAAGAAAAGTAGAGCAAACGAAGCATGCCCAAAAGTAAACCAACCTCTTGGACTGCTACGAAAAACACCATCGGATTTCAAAGTAGCACGATCTAATTCAAAAATCTCACCCAATTGAGCCCGTCTAGCATATTTTTTCACAGTTGCGGGATCACTATAACTCACTCCATTGAGTTCACCACCATAAAACTCAACAGTTACACCTACTTGTTCGACACTATATTTAGATTCTGCCCTTCTAAATGGGACGTCGGCTCTAACAATTCCGTCTGCGTCTACCAAAACAACCGGAAATGTTTCAAAAAAAGTAGGCATACGGCGTACAAAAAGTTCACGCCCTTCTTTATTTCTAAAGACGGGGTGTCCTAACCATCCAACAGCTATTCCATCCCCATTGTCCATTGAACCCGCTCGGAATAACCCCCCCTTTGCTGGATTATTACCAATATAATCATAAAAAGCTAATTTTTCAGGAATTTTAGACCAAGCTTCTGATACACTTTGATTTTCAGCTAGTCCAGCACTAACTCTTCGATATATTTCTTGTTGAAAGTATCCCTGATCCCATTGATAACGAGTAGGACCAAATAATTCGATGGGAGTAGTTGCAGAACCATACCACATAGTTCCAGCAACAACAAAAGCTGCAAAAAAGACAGCAGCAATACTACTGGAAAGGACGGTTTCAATATTTCCCATACGTAATCCTTTGTATAGACGTTGAGGCGGACGAACACTAAGATGGAATAAGCCCGCTAATATACCCAACGTCCCTGCTGCAATATGATGAGAGGCTATTCCTCCCGGAACAAAAGGGTCAAAACCCTCCACGCCCCACGCCGGATTTACGGGTTGGACCTTTCCGGTTAGTCCATAAGGGTCGGATACCCATATTCCAGGACCATATAATCCGGTTACATGAAATGCGCCAAAACCAAAGCAAGCCACTCCTGAAAGAAATAAATGAATTCCAAAAATCTTGGGCAAATCCAAAGAAGGTTTTCCTGTACGTTCATCACAAAAAATTTCTAGATCCCAATATACCCAATGCCAAATAGCTGCCAAGAAGCATAAGCCAGAAAACACGATATGTGCTCCGGCGACCCCTTCGTAACTCCAAAGACCCGGATTCGTTATAGTCCCTCCTGTAATATTCCAACCGCCCCATGAATTGGTTATTCCTAAACGAGTCATGAAAGGTATAACGAACATACCTTGTCTCCACATTGGATCAAGAACAGGGTCGGAGGGATCAAAAACTGCTAATTCATATAGAGCCATCGAACCAGCCCAACCAGCAACCAGAGCAGTATGCATTATATGAACAGAAAGCAAACGACCGGGATCATTCAATACAACAGTATGAACACGATACCAAGGCAAACCCATGGAAATACCCCTTTATCAACGAAAAATAGACACTATGTAACTTTATTGCATTGGAAAAAACTATGTTACGGACCCCCCCTTTTTAGGTAATTATTTCGGAGAAAGGATTAATATTTGTTCTATTCTGTTAGTAATAATGGAACAATTCGATTCATAGGAAAAAAGGGAAGCGGATCTATTCTATATCCGATAAGTATCAATACGCAATGGGGGTGAATCCTATTTTATATGAACCAAGATAGGTATTGTTGTTCATCATTCAGAAGCCCGTTCGTAAAAAATTTCCTTTATTTTTATTCATTCTCTCTTACTTTACTTTTATTTTATATTTTATTTTAGCTTATTCAACTTATGTATTAAATATGATTTTTTGAAATATGATTAATATTAATAAAGTAGGAAAAAAGGATAATATTATTAAAAAATGAAACCCCAGTCTTACGTTTCCACATCAAAGTGAAATAGAGAACTTCATTCTCTCTTTTTTTCATTTCATGCCTATTGGCGTTCCAAAAGTACCTTTTCGAAGTCCTGGAGAAGGAGATACATCTTGGGTTGACATATAGTGCGACTTGTCAGATATATTGGGCTATATGGGATTTACCCATTTTCTCCCTCGATCGAGATATCCTCTGTTTCGCCCAAAAAGATTGATTGAATTATCAAAAATTTGTAAAGCGAAGCGCAAAAAATAAAGTGGAATTAAATGCAGGGAGTATTTAGATTGATATTAGATTCTCAAAATTTGTTTTATGGTTTACGTGATCGGACTAATAAAATGAAGTATCCAGGCTCCGTTTAGCAAAAACCCAATTGATAATTAATATATAATATTTTTAAAAATATTATATTTTATAATTACTACTTATATGATATGCAAAATTATGTTATATGATATGCAAAATTATGATAAAAAATTCTATTAAAAAATAAAAAAAAATTGAAACAGGGTGATCTAAAACTGTTGATCAACTAAAATAATATAATTCCAAATTTGTTGACTATTTGACAGAAGACATGTGAAAGAAATGAATGAAAAAAAAGAAGGAGTAGTAAAAAAAAAAAAAAAGACGCGGTATTTGGTTCATTTGTCCTATATGTGCAAATCAAAATCGGGCAAATTTTTCCTTTTACTCGGGGTAGAGCATAAACCTAAAAAATGGAATAAAAAAAGGAAGAAGCCCGTTCAGGAACAAGAAAAAACCATCGCCATTTCAACTGAATCCCGATGAAAAAAAATATCAATGAATCAAGTTAGTCTGACAGGCTTAATAAATCGTTTTATTATAGGATTCTAATATCTAATAAAATAAGAAAAAGGACCAAAACGTATTTTGTCTTTGACTTTTAAAAAGGGAGCAAGCCCTTCCCTTATAAGTTAGAAATAAAAGCCTTCTATGAAAAAAGGGGGGTTGGAATCGACACATTGATTTTTTCACAATTTTTGTTGAACCGTATGCATCAAAAGGTGCCTGTACGGCTCCTAAGGAATCAAATTTTATCCTAATCAACCGACTTTATCGAGAAAGATTATTTTTTTTAGGCCAAGAGGTTGATACCGAAATCTCGAATCAACTTATTAGTCTTATGATATATCTCAGTATAGAAAAGGATACCAAAGATCTTTATTTGTTTATAAACTCTCCTGGTGGATGGGTAATATCTGGAATGGCTATTTATGATACTATGCAATTTGTGCGACCCGATGTACAGACAATATGCATGGGATTGGCCGCTTCAATAGCATCCTTTATCCTAGTCGGAGGAGCAATTACCAAACGTATAGCATTCCCTCACGCTCGGCGCCAATGGGTTTTTTTATTTTCGAGAAAAAATACTATGCCTTCGCCATCGGAAATATGAATTAGTTAAGTAATAATAGCATGGCACTTCGAATTCAATATGAAATTTTTTAGATTAAAAAAAATTTTGATTATATATTGAAAGAGTAGTATGAGATAAGGAAGGGGTATTTCAAATTATATCTTACCTATTCGGGCACATCTCAGCGTCACAAACTTTGTTTTCACACCGGAAGCTTATTTAAAAAATTTATATTAAAAAAAAAAAAAAGACACTTTGGGATTGCTGAATCATAGACGAATCAAAAAAATGATATATAAAGCAACGGAACCATCATAGTATTTTTTTAACTCCTACAAAAAAGAAGGATGGTAATTGGATCATTTATGGATCTGCGTATAATACAACCTATATTTTGTTTTCTTTCGCCGAAGGGAAAGGTCAAACGTAAATTCCATTGTGGAGCCGTATGCAATGCACAAAAAAAGCCTGTACGGTTATTCAATTTTCTCTTTTTTTTTTGTTATCTCGCCTCGTTCCGCGAAATAGAGGAACCTTTTCTATTTTTCTATTATATTATCAGGGTAATGATCCATCAACCCGCTAGTTCGTTTTATGAGGCACAAACGGGAGAATTTATCTTGGAAGCGGAAGAACTACTAAAACTTCGCGAAACCATCACAAGGGTTTATGTACAAAGAACGGGCAAACCTATATGGGTTGTATCCGAAGACATGGAAAGGGATGTTTTTATGTCAGCAACAGAAGCCCAAGCTCATGGAATTGTTGATCTTGTAGCGGTTCAATAAAAAATAGGAGCGATTTTATGCAAATCTACAATTGCTAATTTTATATCTTTTTAGATTAAAGGTTTAGTTTCATATTCTCTTCAATATATTTTTTTAATATTGAAGAGAATCTTGAAGAGAAGTAATTCAGAATTAACCGGTTAGAACCAATCTAAACCAGCCCATTATTTATATGATTCCGTATGCCAACCATTAAACAACTTATTAGAAATACAAGACAGCCAATCCGAAATGTCACGAAATCCCCAGCGCTTCGGGGATGCCCTCAGCGACGAGGAACATGTACTCGGGTGTATGTGCGACTCGTTTAGATCATAGACACTGAGACACAAAAAGGAAATTATTTTTGAAATATCAAGGATCAGTACCTGTGAATAAAATAGAATGGAGGAACTCGATTCATTATTTAAAAAAGATAGATCGTTCATACTTTCTATTGTGTCTGAAACTTATGGTTTACATTGGTGCAAATCCAATCAACTCCATTTTTTAGAAAACCCCCAATGATAACAAACGGTTATCCATTAAGCGGGGGAAATGCCATTTTTTATTAAAAAGATTCCACTCTTGAAAGAAAAGAACGGACTAACAGGGTAAACGACCAAATCAATTTTTAAAATGAAATACCGTTACTGTATAAAGTGGATCTCATTGTGAAAGACCTATTACTGGAATATTAATGGGGTAGAGCCAAAGCATGTGAATTGTACAAGTTACCAATAGTATTGATTAATTAAAAGAAGGAGCTCCGGTGTATAGAGAGGACCTCACCGTTTTAGAAGTAACCATAAAAACGATGGAACCCACTATTTATCCATTTGTATTTACTACTTTTTTTAGTTCTTCTATTTTTTATATCAAGATATCAAGTATCAAGGCAATTTCTCCTTTCAAAGGAAAATACCTAGCAAAAAATAGTGGTGGGGAAGGTTAGAGTAGCAAAAGCCATTGGAATTTTTTTTTTATACATTGGAATAATTCGTTTGGTTATTAATGACTAGTAAAGGGGAAAAGAATAACTAAAAAAAGAATTAGTTATTCATCAAAGTTTGATTTATTCAATGACTAGAATTAAACGCGGATATATAGCTCGGAGGCGTAGAACAAAACTTCGTTTATTTGCATCAAGCTTTCGAGGGGCTCATTCACGACTTACACGAACTATGACTCAACAGAGAATAAGAGCTTTAGTTTCGGCTCATCGGGATAGGGGTAAAAGAAAAAGAGATTTTCGTCGTTTATGGATCACTCGAATAAATGCCGTAATTCACGAAAAGGGGGTATTCTATAGTTATAACCGATTCATACACAATCTGTACAAGAAGCAATTACTTCTTAATCGGAAAATACTTGCACAAATAGCTCTATTAAATAGGAGTTGTCTTTATACGATTTCGAATGAGATCAAAAACTAAGGGGATTGGAAGAAATACACTAAAATATTTGAAATAGAGTTCTAAGAAGAATGAGCTCGGGGAAGGTAGAGTAGAAATTAGTATTATAAAAAAAGTAGTAAAAACGAGGGTATATAGTCGCTAAAAAAAGAGTTATTCTTTTTCTTTTCGATGATTCTTTTCTTTTTTTTTTTTATGACAGATACAGACGTAACAATCAAATTTTTATTCTTGATTGGATTTTTCGAACAAAATATTAATCTCTTTTTGAATTCCTTCAGATTGGAATTGTTATTCAATTGAAGAATAAGTCTATTTTTTTCTGGTTCTAAGGCTAGTAGTTCTAGGGGTCGACTCACTTCTTTCAAATTGTTTCTGATTATTAAGAAAAGGTAACAAAGATAAAATACGAGCTTGTTTTATAGCAATAGTAATTAATCGTTGTTGTTTTAAAGTCACTCTATTCACCCGTCTAGATAATATTTTTCCTTGTTCACTAATAAATCGACTAATTAAACTCATGTTTCTATAATCAATTCGATCCCCCGACTGGATCGGGGGCAAACGCCTACGAAAAGATCGCTTGGATTTAGTAAAAGGTCGCTTAGATTTATTCATAATTTTTTTATTCCTTATCTCTAAAATCCTATTTTGATCGGATCAAAAAAAAACGATTTCTATTTCTATATAGGATAGAGTTTCTATATAGAATTAAGAATATAGGAGTAGATTTCTTTCTATTGATTTATTTGTTTATATTTAATATTTATATATATATATGTAATAATATATAGATACTATAATTATTCCCGTTCTTAAAATAAAAGTTGACATACAAGCACTCAATTTGATCTATTTCTTGATTTCCCCGTGAATTGTATGTTTATAACAATAGGGACAGAATTTTCTCAATTCCAATCGACTAGGGGTGTTATGCCGATTCTTTTGAGTAATATATCTGGAAATTCCCGCTAATTCTTTCTTAATATCATTTCGAACACAACTGGTACATTCCAAAATAATTGTTACTCGAACATCTTTACCCTTGGCCATGAAACCTCCTTTGGATTTATGATTCACCCCAACCTTCTATTTTTCATTTTAGGATCCAGAAAGAACAAGAACCAAAAAAATAGAATAGAAGCTGTTAACTAAAAAAAATTTCTGAAATATTGCGTTACAATAAATATTCATTTTTAATTAAATAAAAATAAAATAATAAGCAATACAATGATTTTTTGAAAAACTATATTGAAAATCTTTGTACAGTATTTTTTTAAGTATCTCCTAGGATACTCTTTCCCTAGCAACACCTTTTTCGTTCTATTACTAATTTAATTGGATCCTGAACCCTCGTTTTTATGACCTTTTGCCCCCCCCTTTTTCTAATTCTTTTTTTAGAATGAATTAGAAAAAAGGGGGGGATAATTAGTCCCCGATCGTTGATCGTATCTCTAAATTTTTTCACCCTTTCGTATGTTAATAACTAGAATGAAAAAAAGGGAAATGTTAATGCATCTGGAAATAAACGATTAATCTCTATTAATAAACCTGCTAACGAACCGAACCATAGAGTACTTAGTACCGGTGCTACGGAAAGATATGTTTTTAGATCTCGCATTTGAAATCCTCCTTCTTTCTTCTTTATTGTATTACAATATATCTTTATTGTATTACATTATATATAGTAATATATATAACTACAGATGTACATGTAGTTAAGAAGTTCTTTTATTTGTATATGTAACCCCCCCACTTTCAAAATTAGAATTGAAATGTTGTCTACTAGAACGATCTTATAGATTCCGTGTGAAAAAGGAAACGCCTATTTCTGTAAAATTGAAATTGAGAGAATTTTCGTAAAAAAAAAAAAAGTCAATTTTTTATTATATATGTTTGTTATCTGATATGAGAAAAAATAAAGAAGGATGTGGAAAACAAGATAGGAATTCTCTACAATGACACTGTAAACCAATTGAAAGGGATGTAGCGCAGCTTGGTAGCGCGTTTGTTTTGGGTACAAAATGTCACGGGTTCAAATCCTGTCATCCCTACCTATTACTGCTCCTATGAGCAGTAACGAGGGATCTAGTTTAGATCTATCTTTTTTTAATAAAATGGGACATACATAAAATTATGAAATTTATGATATACTATGATATAGTATATACGTACAAAATCTATTCGGATTAAAGAATGTCCTCTTTCTAGCCTTTTCATTTTTTAGAAAAAACAAGAAAAGCGCTCTTAGTTCAGTTCGGTAGAACGTGGGTCTCCAAAACCCAATGTCGTAGGTTCAAATCCTACAGAGCGTGATTTCACTCTTGTTTATTAGATTGTGTCAAAATTTCACTGTTCACAAAGAATTGAGCAGCAATCTGAATTAGACCTCCCGCATATGAAAGCAAGAATGAGGTCAGTCAAAAAAAAGAGATGTTAATTAATCAAAAGTCCAACTGATCACCGCGTCTGTATTGTAAATAAGCAGTTACGAATAATCCAGCCAAAGTAATAGGAATTAGACCTAAGACGATTCCAAATAAAGAAACTTCAATCATTTCAATTTTCTTTTGTTTTCATTTTTGAAAGGGAGAAAAGAGAGGTACTATCTATTCCTAGCTCTTAATCTGTATTGCCGATGACCAAAATTGGGTAATTAACACGGTAAGGAACTATCGAACATATGAAATACCATAGAACTCCTTTTTTATAAAAAAATCTTCATTCAATTAATTTCAAATAAGTCGTATTTTGCTTAGACCAATAAATAGAACTGAGGTTATAGTTAAAGCTGCTAGTAGAAAACCGAAATAACTAGTTATAGTAGGCATGAAGGGACTCAATAAGATATGTTTTTTTATACATATGTTTCTAAAGTACTTCCCTAAGTTTCAATTTAAAAAATTTTTTAATAGATAGAGATAGATAAAAATACTAGTTCCAAGAATCAAAAAATTCAATTGAAAATTTGTGAATTATCAATCATTATAGGTGGTATGAACAAAAATAGAGAAAGAGAAAAAGAACTCAATTTTTCGTCTT